GTATCCATTCGTTCGATACTCATCCGCTTCGATTTCCACTTTCCGTAATCGAACCCGAGCTCTTTCGAGCTGTTCAATGGCTCCTCTACGTAATTCTTCTGAATTTCGAATAGTACTCAAGATCCTCTGTTTTCGCTTATCTAATAAATCATTTAATGAAAGTAGATTATTTTTCCATTCATTTCACAGCTATCATATCTCTTCCCGAACCAAACATGAATCTTTCGATTCATTTGGCTCTCACGCTCAATTGTTTCTTTTCTCTTTTCTTTGATTGATGGGCATTCCCATATCTTTTAATGGAATGAGCCTATCCTCTCTTTTTGTTCATATTCAAAGATATCGAAACTGATCTCAGAATCTTAGGAGGACTCTTCAGACCAGACAAAAAATAAAAAATTGTCAGCAAAGTTGTTTCTTTATTTGTTCTTTATTTACAACTTATTTACAAAAAGAAAAAAAAAAGATTTTAAAGAAAAAAGAATTCTATTCTTTCTTCTTTATATGCTATGAGAAATTAGATCAAAATTCTAATAGAATAGAAATAGAATTGAATATAATTCTGAACTTCATTACTTCATTCTCATTATTATTAGAATGATATTTCGATTTTTTTCATCCAAAAAATTCTCTTTTTTATACAAATAAATTGTATACAAATACAATACATAGGTCGTCGATTCGGCAGTGGATAAAAAAGGGGGGGAAGATACCCATCTTCCCAGTTAATGGTTCAAAGAATTTTATCCATATGAGTGTTCTACATCGGATAAATTCCCAATTATTCCTTTTTTCTTTTTATCATTTTTAAACCATTTAGGTACTAACGTAGCGGTAGAAAGAGTACCATGCTATGCTGTGCCTGGACTTCAAACAATTTATCTTTAACCATGTAAAAGACCTCAACATTATTGGTTGATAGAGAATCAAAGTTCATTTACCAATTCGTCACGAAATGCTATGGTTCTTACATAGGATTTCTGAATGAAATCCAATTCCGAAGTAATTCGTCGAGATTGTGCACCCTTTGTTCCTATTTCTGCTATAAATAATAATACATAAATATAAAGAAAGTGCAGCCGGTGAAATCCAACCTATTCTTGAAATACACAACTCGCACACACTCCCTTTCCAAAAAAAATCAATACACCCAGCACTACGCTTAGATTTATTGGATTTGTTGCTAAAATATCGGTATTAAACTCGAAACTCCCAGCGGATGGCCAGTGCCCCGCGGAAACAAAAGAATCGGTTATATTTTTCATATGCTTTCCCCTTATAGATAGGACTAACAAAGAACAGAGTTCTTTTTGTATCACTCCGCTTATTATTCTTAATGGAATTTGAGAATTCTCAAATTTCTTAGTTATGGTTATGTTTTTATTCTTCTTTTTTTTTTTACATTTTTATTCTACGATGAAATGAAACATTAAACAAAAGGATTTGCAAATAAAAGAGCTAATGCCACGACCAGTCCATAAATTGTTAAAGCTTCCATAAAAGCCAGACTAAGCAATAAAGTACCTCGTATTTTACCCTCTGCTTCTGGTTGTCTCGCAATACCTTCTACAGCTTGGCCCGCAGCAGTACCTTGACCAACCCCAGGTCCGATAGAAGCAAGCCCTACAGCCAATCCAGCAGCAATAACGGAAGCAGCAGAAATAAGTGGATTCATGGTAAGTTCCTCGCACCAAAAAGAGAAATGGTTAATGATACAACCAACCAATGAATTAGTACTTAATCTACTTCTTTTTCTACTTCTACTTTTACTATTTACTTTACTACACTTATTTTTTCTTTTTTGATCTTTATCACTAAAATATATCGGGTCGAAGTAGCTAAAAACTCCAAATGGAATTCAGAATATTACTGAATTTTCAGAACTACTTCGATATGCCGTTTTTCCTTTCTACCTTATGTAAATAGATATGTATACGGTTTTAGTCATTGCGTTTCCTTGTTTATAAGCTATTCTATTCTTTCTCTTTCATTCAATTCACAATCACAGACAAAATAGAAAAAGGACTCATATGGGAATCCATCTAAATGCAGTGGGCTAGAAAAAAAGATATAGGGGTAATTACTATCTAACTAGTAAATAACATATACTTTTATTCTTACATAACGTAAATCACCTGCACTTTTTATTCTATGAAATCGTATTCTGTAACCATTCTTCGAAACATACACAAGGATTTATACCTCATAGGTATTATATATACATATATGTAGTAGGATCCCCAACCCTTATTTCTCTTACAAATCCTGCAATATCATCTATCTTTCTTCATATATGTAGCTATTTGCATTTTCTTCTCCAACCCAGTGGATTCTATGGAACCCCCCACATTGCTTAAATTGGGATAAGCTTCAAAAAAGACTATTTCGAAAGTTAGTCAATGATGACCCTCCATGGATTCACCTATATAAGCCGCAGCCAGAGTTGCAAAAATAAGAGCTTGAATACCACTTGTAAATAATCCAAGAAACATGACAGGTA